GTCAATTAGTTCGGACTTGTTTCGTGTTGAATTGGACTCACGCTAAAAAACGTTCTTATGTCGGAGAGGCCCCTGCTTCTTTTGTTCAAGTAAAAACAAAGGATCTCGTGCGAGATTTTATAAGAATCGACTTAGTCAACTCCCCCCTTGAATATACTGGAAAAAGGAACGATTCATCGGGTTCAGGGTTGATCTATAATACTACTGGAGCCGGTTGCGCCTATATCAATCCGTTTTATTCCAAGGCAGGGAGTCAACAACCGCCTATCCAAAATCAAGTAACTATTCGTACCCTGTTAAATAGAAAAAAAGAATATCAATCTTTGATAATTTTGTCATCATCCAACTGTTCTCGACTAGGGCCATTCAACAGTGAAAAATATAACAATATAATAAAAGAAGCTGAACCCCCGAGAGTTCCCGTTAGCAAATTGAAATCATTGGGTCCCATAGGAACAGCCCTTCAAATTACTCATTTTTACCATTTACTAACCCATAATCAAATCTCGGTAATGAAATATTTTCAACTTGACAATTTGAAAGATCCTTTTGAAATAATTAACTACTATTTAATGGATGAAAATGGAGGGGTTTCGAATCCCGATCTATGCAGTAAAATAATTTTGAATCCATTTCATTTGACTTGGTATTTTATCCATTGTACTTTTTGTGAAGAGAGACCCACAATAATTAGTCTTGGTCAGTTTATTTGTGAAAATGGGTGTATAGCGAAAAACAGACCCCACCTAAAATTGGGCCAAGTTTTGATTGTTCAAGTGGATTCTATAATAATTAGATCGGCTAAGCCCTATTTGGCCACGCCAGGGGCAACTGTTCATGGCCATTATGGAGAAATCCTTTCTACGGGAGATACTTTTGTTACATTTATATATGAAAAATCAAGATCTGGTGATATAACGCAGGGTCTTCCAAAAGTAGAACAGGTCTTGGAAGTACGTTCGATTGACTCCATATCGATGAACCTGGAAAAGAGAGTTGAGGGTTGGAACGAGCATATAACAAGAATTCTTGGAATTCCTTGGGGATTCTTGATTGGTGTCGAGCTAACTATAGTGCAAAGTCGTATCTCGTTAGTTAACAAGATACAAAAGGTTTATCGATCCCAAGGTGTGCAGATTCATAACAGGCATCTAGAAATTATTGTACGTCAAATAACATCAAAAGTATTAGTTTCAGAAGACGGAATGTCTAATGTTTTTTTACCCGGAGAACTTATTGGAGTGTTGCGCGCGGAACGAACGGGACGTGCTTTGGAAGAACCAATCTCTTACCGAGCTATTTTATTGGGAATAACAAGAGCATCTCTGAATACTCAAAGTTTCATATCCGAAGCGAGTTTTCAAGAAACCGCTCGAGTTTTAGCAAAAGCTGCTCTACGGGGTCGTATCGATTGGTTGAAGGGCCTGAAAGAGAACGTTGTTTTGGGAAGTATGATACCCGTGGGTACTGGATTCAAAGAATTAGTACATCATTCAAGGCAACAGACGAATAAAAAGAAAAAGTTATTTGAGGGTAAAATAAAAGATATTTTGGTCCACCACCGAGATTTCTTTCATTCTCCCATTTCAAAGAGTTCCCATGATACATCAGAAAAATCATTTATGGGAGTTACTGATTCCTGAGGTCGGATTCATCCTTTATAACTCTTTTTAACTGGTCTGGAGTTGGTCCAGTTATTTGTTGTTAATTTTTAATTAAGTAAGAATTTAGTAAGAAAAAAGAAAAGAGAATCCAAATAGAAAGGAATTACTGGCTTGGATCGTGTATCAACAGCCAATCTTCGGTGAAGGTTCCATCGGAACAATTATTTATTTTATTTTCGGGGTACCTCGTCTTTTTTTATTAAAAAAAAGAGAGGAAGTGTGGAGAGAAATGACAAAAAGATATTGGAACATCAATTTGGAAGAGATGATGGAAGCGGGAGTTCATTTTGGTCATGGTAGTAGAAAGTGGAATCCGAAAATGGCACCTTATATCTCTGCAAAGCGTAAGGGTATTCATATTATAAATCTTACTACAACGGCGCGTTTTTTATCAGAAGCTTGTGATTTAGTTTTTAATGCAGCAAGTAAGGAAAAACAATTCTTAATTGTTGGTACCAAAAATAAAGCAGCGGATTCAGTAGCTCGAGCTGCAATAAAGGCTCGCTGTCATTATGTTAATAAAAAATGGCTCGGCGGTATGTTAACGAATTGGTCCACGACCGAAACACGACTTCATAAGTTTCGGGACTTAAGAATGGAAGGGGGGCTCAATAACCGTCTTCCGAAACGAGATGCAGCTATGCTGAAGAGACAATTATCTCACTTGCAAACATATCTGGGTGGGATTAAATATATGACGAGTTTACCTGATATTGTAATCATCGTTGATCAGCAAGAAGAAGACACGGCTCTTCGAGAATGTATCACTTTGGGAATTCCAACGATTTGTTTAATCGATACAAATTGTGACCCCCATCTTGCAGATCTTTCGATTCCAGCGAATGATGATGCTATAGCTTCGATCCGATTAATTCTTAACAAACTAGTATTTGCTATTTGTGAGGGCCGTTCGAGATATATAAAAAAGCCTTGATTAATAATTAATAAAAAATGACTTTTAGACCTCCATAGATTTTTAGAATTGCTTATACGGATCTGGAATGAAAAGGATAAAAATCTATGGGTATATTATGTGATTTGTTGGTATACAAAATTTAAAAAAGCGCTGATTGAATCAAAATAATTCCTTTTCAAGTTCTATTTCTGTCAGAGGGCAATATGAGTTCCATCAACACATTCTATGCTATATCCGGTGTGGAAGTAGGCCAACATTTGTATTGGCAAATCGGGGGTTTCCAAGTGCATGCCCAGGTACTTATCACTTCTTGGGTTGTAATTGCTATCTTATTAGGGTCAACCGCTATCGCTATTCGGAATCCACAAACTATCCCGACTAGCAGTCAGAATTTTTTCGAATACATTCTTGAATTCATTCGAGACTTGAGCAAAACTCAGATTGGAGAAGAATACGGTCCTTGGGTTCCTTTTATTGGAACTATGTTTTTATTTATTTTTGTTTCGAATTGGTCCGGAGCTCTTTTACCTTGGAAACTTATAGAGTTACCGCAAGGGGAGTTAGCTGCACCTACGAATGATATAAATACTACTGTTGCTTTAGCTTTACTCACGTCAATAGCATATTTTTATGCGGGTCTTAGCAAAAAGGGATTGGGTTATTTTGGTAAATATATTCAACCAACCCCAATTCTTTTACCTATTAATATCTTAGAAGATTTCACAAAACCTTTATCACTTAGTTTTCGACTTTTCGGGAATATATTAGCTGATGAATTAGTAGTTGTTGTTCTTGTTTCTTTAGTACCTTCAGTGGTTCCTATTCCCGTTATGTTTCTTGGATTATTTACAAGTGGTATTCAAGCTCTTATTTTTGCAACTTTAGCTGCGGCTTATATAGGAGAATCTATGGAAGGGCATCATTAACTTGTTTTTTATTTCGAAATAAGAGCTTTTAAGCCTTAGGACACTCTTTCACTCTAAGATAGGAATGATAGAAATAGTAAGTTTACATTATCCAAGACGGGCTTGTATATGTATAATGGATTGGGTCTATATGACCTAAAGATAGATAGAATTTGATTTATTGCTATGAATTTAGACGGGGATTCAAATAGAAATCTTCCCATTTGATCTATGCCTGTGAATTGAATAAGAAACTAAATCAAGCAAAAGAAGGAAGAAGACAAAAAATGGTTCGGGACAAAGTACCGTAGGAAGTAAAGTTGAGGGAATTCAAATCTGAGTTCTTACTTACTTCGCCCGGATCAATTGTCGCCAGCGAATAATAATAATTTAGTTCTAATTCATTGGTTGCTTGTATCATTAACCATTTCTTTATTTTGGTGTGAGGAACTTCTAATGAATCCACTGATTTCTGCTGCTTCTGTTATTGCTGCTGGATTAGCCGTCGGACTTGCTTCTATTGGACCTGGAGTTGGTCAGGGTACTGCTGCGGGCCAAGCTGTAGAAGGTATTGCGAGACAACCCGAGGCAGAGGGAAAAATAAGAGGGACTTTATTGCTTAGTCTGGCTTTCATGGAAGCTTTAACAATTTATGGACTAGTTGTAGCATTAGCGCTTTTATTTGCAAATCCTTTTGTTTAATCTAATCCTAGAAATAGAAAAAATACGTATTTTGTTATTCCCCTAGACTTTCCATCCAAGATTTTACTCCTAGAATTACTTATTCGTTACCACAATAATAAAAATCAACGAACTTAGTTTGAGAGTGTTCGCATAGCAATTCGCCTTTTTCCTGCCCCTTCTTAGTCCACTAGAACTGAAATGTTTCAACAAACTATTTTACAAGTAACATCAGTCCTAGTATCTAATTCGCGTTCATAGTGGAAATTGGAATTAGAAAAGTCAAATCGAGTTCTACCTATAATAGATTTTTGACGCTGGTTATATAATTAATAAATAAAGACAAAAGGGGGGGACGAAGTGATATAAAAAGAACTTTTTTATTCTAATTCTTAGGGAGATCGTATGAAAAACGTAACCGATTCTGTCGTTTATTTGGGTCACTGGTCATCCGCCGGGAGTTTCGGATTTAATACCGATATTTTAGCAACAAATCCAATAAATCTAAGTGTAGTACTTGGTGTATTGATCTTTTTTGGAAAGGGAGTGTGTGCGAGTTGTTTATTTCAAAAAAAAGTGCTGGATTCAACCAGCTGCACTTTATTTATAACAAAAAGTGCATAATTCCACGAATTACTTCTGAATAATTTTTAAAATCATATGGAAGAACCATAGCATTTCGTGCGTTTTTGGTAAATCTATTTTGATTCTCTCTGAACCAATAATGTAGGCTAATAGCATGGTTAAAGCGAAACTGCTTGAAATCCAACACAGCATGGTACTCTTTCTACCATTATCTTATCTTCATCCAAAGATGGTTTTTACTATCTTGGA